TCTAATGATCTCGATACAAGTCAAAAATACAGACATTTGTGGGTTCAATGCGAAAATTGTTATGGATTAAATTATAAAAAATTTTTTAGGTTAAAACTGAATATTTGTGAACAATGTGGATATCATTTGAAAATGAGTAGTTCAGAAAGAATCGAACTTTTGATTGATCCAGACACTTGGGATGCTATGGATGAGGACATGGTTTCCGTGGACCCGATTGAATTTCATTCGGAGGAGGAACCTTATAAAGATCGTATTGATTCTTATCAAAAAAAGACAGGGTTAACCGAGGCGGTTCAAACAGGCATAGGTCAACTAAAGGGTATTCCCATAGCAATTGGGATTATGGATTTTCAGTTTATGGGGGGCAGTATGGGATCCGTAGTAGGCGAGAAAATCACCCGTTTGATTGAATATGCTACTAATAGATCTTTACCTCTTATTATAGTGTGTGCTTCCGGAGGAGCGCGCATGCAAGAAGGAAGTTTGAGCTTGATGCAAATGGCTAAAATATCTTCAGCTTCATATAATTATCAATCAAATAAAAAGTTATTCTACGTATCAATCCTTACATCTCCTACAACCGGTGGAGTGACTGCCAGTTTTGGTATGTTAGGAGATATCATTATTGCCGAACCTAATGCCTACATTGCATTTGCGGGTAAAAGAGTAATTGAACAAACATTGAATAAGACAGTACCCGATGGTTCACAAGAAGCTGAGTATTTATTCCATAAGGGCTTATTCGACCCAATCGTACCACGTAATCCTTTAAAAGGTATTCTGAGTGAGTTATTTCAGCTTCACGGTTTCTTTCCCTTGAATCAAAATTCAATCAAGTAGATCGTTTAATTCAGTTCTTTTTTTCTTTGAGGTGAACAAAACAAGTATTTAGTTTCTATTTATAGTAATAAGTAATCAAATTATAGTAATAAGTAATCAAAAAAAAAGAATAAGCATAGAGTTTTACTTGAGGTCATAAGATCTAATTGTATAAAGAAAGAATCAGAAGTTGTTTATAATCACTTTTGATTATTTCCTCCAGATCCATTTTATTTCTACCTATATTTCTGATTAGTAATCAGGAAGACTCTATCAACAGGATGAAAGAGTTAATTCATACGCTAAATTATTAAAAAAATGATTGAATAATTCAAATGTAGAAAATAGGGAATAGGAATCTTACATTTATTTTCTATATTCCCCGATAACTTCCATTTTTTACTAGGAATCTCTGTTGGATCGGATTCGTTAGAATCCTTTGATAACGTGTAATAAACCTTTTTGGTATTTATTAGAAGATAAGTATAAGAGAACAATAATAAAAAAAAAAAATAGATAAAATAAAGGTGAATAGGTACACTTATTTAGTTCTTCATGTCTTGTACCTATACCTATTATTATATACTGATAATAGATATACTTATCATAAGATATCTTTATAACAGGTACAAATATTAAATCGAGGTATCCATTCTATGACAACTTTCAACTTACCCTCTTTTTTTGTGCCTTTAGTGGGTCTATTATTTCCGGCAATTGCAATGGCTTCTCTATCTTTTTATGTTCAAAAAAACAAGATTGTCTAGATTTGATGGGACCCAATCTCATCCATTTTTTTTTTTCAAGACTCGGATTTGGATCATAATACAGATATCTATTTATTTAGTGGAATAGAGTATGTATGGGTATTCTTCCGAACACAAATGAAAGAGCTGTTATGCACCTGGAAACATGATATATGGATAACTGCATTATATCTATTTTTAAATGGGTCGGCAGATGTATGAAATGTAAAGCAAAAATATCTATATGTATGTAGATATCCATAGTGGGATCCTATAAGATCTTTTTTTTATATCTAACTGATTCGATGAATTACTCCGAATGGTTCACATCATAATAATAGTGCTAGTTGATGAGAGTTACTTCGGGAACAAAACAAAAAATAAAGTCAAATTCATTTTGGTTATTCTCTCAATTCCAATAAAATGAAACAACTGGATCTAGTATGAACTGGCGATCAGAACGTATATGGATAGAACTTATAACGGGGTCTCGAAAAACAAGTAATTTCTGTTGGGCTTGTCTCCTTTTTTTAGGTTCGCTGGGATTCTTATTGGTTGGAACTTCTAGTTACCTTGGTAGGAATTTGATATCCTTATTTCCTTCTCAGCAAATCCTTTTTTTTCCACAAGGGATCGTGATGTCTTTCTACGGGATCGCGGGTCTGTTCATTAGCTCCTATTTGTGGTGCACAATTTCGTGGAATGTAGGTAGTGGTTATGATAGATTCGATAGAAAAAAAGGAATAGTGTGTATTTTTCGTTGGGGATTCCCTGGAAGAAATCGTCGCATATTCCTTCGATTCCTTATGAAAGATATCCAGTCGATTAGAATAGAGGTTAAGGAAGGTATTTATCCTCGGCGTGTACTTTATATGGAAATCAGAGGCCAGGGTGCCGTTCCCTTGACTCGTACTGATGAGAATTTGACTCCGCGAGAAATTGAACAAAAGGCTGCAGAATTGGCCTATTTTTTGCGCGTACCAATTGAAGTATTTTGAAATGAATTGAAGAATGAATGCTTTCGCAGCATTGAGTAAGGACCTCATGAATTATATTTGTTGTTATATAACAACTTAAGTTTTTTCAGGGCGCTCGTTCGAGCAAAAGCGGACGCATATGGAACAACCAGAAAACAGAAAACAAAGTGGTTTTTGTCCACCAAAACCAGTTTTTCATACTAGTAACAAGTATACTAAGTATGGATTCATCACATATATCTCAACAGTTCAGACTATAGAATTCATCTTTTTTTTTGGTCCAATAATTTTTGAATTGATATGTTAGATATAGATGGATCATATCTTGTAATTAAAATTTTTTTTTTTTTTATGTTTTGTTTATTTTTATCCTTTCTTTTCCTTTTTGATGATCAAAAGATTGGATCGTTTATAACTATAATCATTCTATTTATCTCTTTTTTTGCTACTCGTTTTTGATTTCATCTTATCAATACAAGATTTTCCTAAATTTCCCTCAACTATTCCCCGGCTACGGCTAGCCAGCGAAGTTTTTCGAAATAATTGATCTAAGGGGGTTCTTTTGCCCCGAAATCAAAAAAAATATTCATTTGCTCGTTCGGGCATTCATCGAAAGGGTGCAATTGCTTCGAATGAAGAAATAATAAAACAAAATATTGTTTCCAGATCCAAGGACTAACCAATTAATTAAAAAGGGGGAAATAGGTCTATGGATTCAATACACCTTGTTATAGAACTCACGTTTCATGGAAATATCAGATTGGATAGAATCGAGGAATGAAGTGGTTTCATTAACAATTCAAAGATTAAAAATGCCAAAAAAGAAAGCATTCAACCCCCTTCTATATCTTACATCTATAGTCTTTTTGCCCTGGTGGATTTCTCTCTCATTTAATAAGAGTATGGAATCTTTGGTTACTAATTGGTGGAATGCTGGGCAATCCGAAATTGTTTTGAATGAGATTCAAGAAAAGAACGTTCTAGAAAAATTCATAGAATTAGAAGAACTCTTCCTTTTGGACGAAATGATAAAGGAGTACCCGGATACACATATACAAAAGTTTCGTATAGGAATACACAAAGAAACGATACAATTGGTCAAGATGTACAATGAGGGTCATATCCATACCATTTTACACTTTTCGACAAATCTAATAAGTTTCGCTATTCTAAGTGGTTATTCTATTCTGGGTAATGAAGAACTTGTTATTATTAATTCTTGGGTTCGGGAATTTATCTATAACTTAAGCGACACAATAAAAGCTTTTTCTATTCTTTTATTAACTGATTTATGTATCGGATTCCACTCGCCTCACGGTTGGGAACTAATTATTAGTTCTATATACAAGGATTTTGGATTTTCTCATAATAATCAAATTATATCTGGTCTTGTTTCCACCTTTCCAGTCATTCTAGATACAATTTTAAAATATTGGATCTTCCGTTATTTAAATCGTGTATCTCCGTCACTTGTAGTGATTTATCATTCAATGAATGACTAAAGAATGATCCACTGATATGAATCTAATCATAATGTTTTTCACTTCGTACATAAACAAACCATTTTTAATCTTACTCATTCTTTATGTTTCTATCCATCTAGGAAATTCCTCCTGGATTCCAGTAAAATAGCAGAATCGTGGATAGGGAACTCTACTAGCAACCTACCCAATTTATTGTAGAAATTTTCGGGATCAATGATTGGACCATGCAAAATAGAAATATCTTTTCTTGGATAAAGGAACAGATGACTCGATCCATTTCCGTATCGATCATTATATTTATATATGTAATAACTTGGACATCTATTTCACATGCATATCCCATTTTTGCACAACAGAGTTATGAAAATCCACGAGAAGCGACTGGGCGTATTGTATGCGCCAATTGTCATTTAGCTAATAAGCCCGTGGATATTGAGGTTCCCCAAGCCGTACTTCCTGATACTGTATTTGAAGCAGTTGTTAGAATTCCTTATGATATTCAACTGAAACAAGTTCTTTCTAATGGGAAAAGGGGGTCTTTGAATGTAGGGGCCGTTCTTATTTTACCTGAGGGATTCGAATTAGCCCCCCCCGATCGTATTTCTCCGGAAATGAAAGAAAAGATGGGCAATCTTTCTTTTCAGAGTTATCGTCCTACTAAAAAAAATATTCTTGTGATAGGTCCTGTTCCTGGTCAGAAATATAGTGAAATCACTTTTCCTATTTTGTCTCCGGACCCCATTACTAAGAAAGACGTTTACTTCTTAAAATATCCGATATACGTGGGCGGTAATAGGGGAAGGGGTCAGATTTATCCCGATGGGAGCAAGAGTAATAATACAGTCTATAATGCTACAGCATCGGGTATAGTAAGCAAAATAATACGTAAAGAAAAAGGGGGGTATGAAATAACCATAGCGGATGCATTGGATGGACACTCAGTCGTTGATATTATACCTCCGGGACCAGAA